ATTTTTAAAATGAATGCGCAAATGTCCATCAAAGGTAAGTAAATACATCCGAAACATATAAAATGTGGTTAATCCCGCTGTAAAGGAAGCTATTATTGCGAAAGTTGGTGAATACAACCAACTATCATTAAGAATTTCATCTTTGGACCAAAAACAAGCAAGAGGCGGAATACCACAAAGGGAGAGTGTACCTAATAAAAAGGTAATTCTTGTAATTGGAACATATTTTGTTAAACCGCCCATAAGAACCATATTTTGACTTTTATCTGGTGAATATCCAACAATGGGTTCCATTGAATGAATAATTGATCCGGATCCCAAAAACAATAAAGCTTTCGAATAGGCATGAGTGATCAAATGGAATAAAGCGGCTCGATAAGAACCTATACCCAGAGCTAACATAATATAACCCAATTGAGACATTGTCGAGTAAGCTAAACTTCTTTTAATGTCTCTTTGAGCAAGAGCCAAAGTAGCTCCTAATAGTACTGTTATTACGCCTATTGAAGAAATGATATTCATTATGGAAGGTATAACTATGAAAAGAGGAAGAAGCCGAGCTACAAGAAAAATTCCCGCTGCTACCATAGTAGCAGCATGTATAAGAGCAGAAATGGGAGTGGGTCCTTCCATAGCATCAGGTAACCATATGTGAAGGGGGAATTGTGCGGATTTAGCAACTGCACCAACGAATAAAAAAGAAGCACACAGAGTAGCAAATAAGGAATTTACTCCATTATGATGAACCAAGTTATTAACTATTTCGAACAAATCCCGAAATTCTAAACTACCAGTTATCCAATAAAGTCCTAAAATTCCTAATAATAAACCAAAATCCCCTATACGATTGGTTACAAAAGCTTTTTGGCAAGCACTTGCCGCACTCGGTCGTGTGAACCAAAAACCTATTAATAAATAGGAACACATTCCTACAAGTTCCCAAAAAATATAAATTTGTATCAAATTGGAACTAGTAACTAATCCTAACATAGAACTATTGAAAAAACTCATATAGGCAAAAAATCTCAAATATCCTTGATCGTGAGACATATAATTGTCACTATAAATAAGAACCATGATTCCAACAGTAGTAATTAATATTGACATAATAGAAGTAAGTGGATCGATCAAGTGTCCGAACTCTAAAGAAAAATCATTATTGACGGTCCAAGACCATAGATATTGATAGATAAAATTTCCATTTATTTGCTGAATGGATAGATTGGCCGAAAATGCCATAGCTATACTTAGCATCAAAACACTCGGAAAAGCCCACATACGACGAATATTTTTTGTTGCTGTCGGAATAAGCAGAAGTCCAAAGCCTATTAACATAGTAACTGGAAATGGAAGAAAGGGTATTATCCATGCATATTTATATGTATGTTCCATAAAAAAAAATGGGAAATATGAGATTTTGAATCATTCTACGACTATACTACCATCCTATTCTGGCAATATGTAATCATATCATATACTAATCATATCATATACTATAGTATAGTAAGTAAAAACAATCATACCAAAACAGTAGAATATAAATCATAGTATGCCTCAATAAATCAACTAAAAAAAAAAAGACCTAGTTATTCTAGTGATTTTATTTGTAGTAATTACCTAACCCATTGCGGAACTAATTGATTGGATTCCAATCCAATAAGAAAGTATCAGAAATATTATAATACTCTTTATTTCGTATAGAACTGAAAAAAAAACTAAAAATTGAGGTTCTCCTTCTTAGGTAATAGAATGTCTTGTTTAACATATTAACCACTAATTGTAGTTTAAGTTTGAATTTCAATTATAGACACGGCAATATGAGCTTATTCAATTCCAAACTAATAATCATAAAAATTCCTTTTCGAATTTCCCCCCCCCTTTCTTCTATTTTTTTGCCTAGTGTGTTAATATGTGACATTGTTATATATGTGACATGCATGTTATACATATATTTATATATAAATATATAAATAATATATTTGTATTGTATGTTATGAAAAAACTATTATCGACGAAATTAAGTTAAGTATAGAAAATGACTAAAAAGAACGATCTATTTTGAGCAATACATGTCTTTCACATACAACAATAAAAATTAGTAACTCTTTTTTTTTTTGAATGGCAGTTCCAAAAAAACGTACTTCTATATCAAAAAAACGTATTCGTAGAAATATTTGGAAGAAAAAAGGATATTTAGCTGCAATAAAAGCTTTTTCTTTAGCAAAGTCAGTTTCTACTGGAGATTCAAAAAGTTTTTTTGTGCGACAAACAAATAAGAAAATCTTGGAATAATCGGAATTTCCATGGCTAGAAGAATTTCCAATTTTGGAATATGAATAATTTCCTTTAACTAAATGTATTGATGTATTGAACTCAATACAATATTAGTTAGAACTAGCTGCTATTATATGTAGAATAAGAATTTCTCTATCTGTCGGTTCTAAGTATCATTATCTTTTTTTCATTCTAGTTTTTATTAGAATCTATTTATTAATTCGTGAGATGTTTTTTTCCTATTCATTTTCTTTTCACAATGGAAAAATCTTTGTTCATTCTATTTTTCCGTTGTGAAAAGAAAATTGTGATGGATGCTGAAACTCTTTTGTTTTATTATATGCCTAACTCAAGACCAAGTTGGTTTCATAAATATTATCATAATTTTATTTATAAATTATGTATACAACAAACAAAAAAAAGTATTATATTAATTTTATATTACATATTTAAATATATTTAAATTAATTAATTAATACTTAATGATACTAAGAAAAGTATCAAAATTGTTAGAAAAATTACTTCAATTTTGTAATTGAATTGTGATACATATGAAATCCTATTTATTTTTTTTTTTGTTCGTTTAGAAAAAAAATCTCTTTGACAATTTGTTTTTCATTTATCTGATTTCGTGGATTCAATTCAAAATAAATAAAAAATATAAAAAGAGGACAATTCACAATTCTTAGTTTCTGTTTCGACTGAAAACAAAATTTGTATTTCAAGTTACAAGTGTTCCGGGAGAACTTAATATACAGATAATACGTAAAAGTTGATTCTTAAAACTGAACCTACGATGATACTAACCTAAGTAAAAATTATTGAAAATTCAAAGATGAATTTAAAAGAGCTCTTATTTATCAGTTCTAATATTTCCTAAACTATATTGAATCCTTGAATCTAGATCTAGACGATTCAACATGAATTGATTATTATTATTTCAAGTAAGCCGCTATGGTGAAATCGGTAGACACGCTGCTCTTAGGAAGCAGTGCTAGAGCATCTCGGTTCGAGTCCGAGTGGCGGCATACTGTAAAAAAGATACAATGGATCCTATAATGTATTTAATTCCCGATTTCCATTCTGTAATGGGACCTTTTTTATGTATGATATTTGTGACTTTAGAACATATATTAACTCATCTCTCTTTTTCGATCATTTCAATTGTGATTACGATTCATTTGATGACCCTATTAGTACACGAAATCATAGGGTTGCGTGATTCGTCGGAAAAAGGAATGATAGTTACTTTTTTTTCTATAACAGGATTATTAGTTACTCGTTGGATTTCTTCGAGACATTTTCCATTAAGTAATTTATACGAGTCTTTAATCTTCCTTTCGTGGAGTTTTTCCATTATTCATCTAATTTCCAAGATATGGAATCATAAAAATGATTTAAGCGCAATAACCGCCCCAAGTGCCATTTTTACCCAAGGTTTCGCCACATCGGGTCTTTCAAGTGAAATGCATCAATCGTCAAGATTAGTACCTGCTCTACAATCTCAGTGGTTAATGATGCACGTAAGTATGATGTTATTGAGCTATGCAGCTCTTTTATGTGGGTCGTTATTATCAGTCGCTTTTCTAGTCATTACATTTCGTAAAAACGTCGATATTTTTTGTCAAAGAAAAATTTTCTTAATTAAGATTAAGTCATTTTTCTTTGACAAAATCGAATACTTGAACAAAAAAAAAAATGTTTTTAATTTTCATTCTTTTGTTCCATTTCGAAATTATTACAAATATCAATTAACTCGGCGTTTGGATTATTGGAGTTATCGTGTCATTAGTTTAGGGTTTACCTTTTTAACCATAGGTATTCTTTCTGGAGCAGTATGGGCTAACGAGGCATGGGGATCTTATTGGAATTGGGACCCCAAAGAAACTTGGGCATTTATTACTTGGACCATATTCGCGATTTATTCACATACTAGAACAAATCAAAGTTTGCAAGGTACGAATTCGTCACTTGTAGCGTCTATAGGATTTCTTATAATTTGGATATGCTATTTTGGGATCAATCTATTAGGAATAGGTCTACATAGTTATGGTTCATTCACATTAACATCTAATTGAATAAATTCCATGAGGAATACATAAGACCCCCTACTATACGTAATAAAAAGTTTGCGCAGGTTTTTGAGAACCATTTGAATGATTCCTTGATTCAAATGGTTCTCAAAAACTCGGAATATATCTTATTATAATTTTATAATTCTAATTAACTTTATTTTTTTGTGTTGTACAGCTCAAAAATCTTCAAATTCAAAATTCTAAGACTTTGTTTTCTATCTAATTAATGAAAACTATCTATGAAAATAATTAAATAGGATAGCTTGTACCTTGTCAACTGATAGCGAAAGAACAAAATCAGGATAAATACCAATCCCTATTACGGGTAAAAAGATACAGATTGAAACAAATAGTTCTCGTGGTCCAGAATCCACAAAATTGGAGTTTGTAACATTGAATAGTTTGTATCCATAAAACATCTGACGTAACATAGATAATAAATAAATAGGAGTTAATATCATTCCAATTGCCATTACAAAGGTAATTAGTATTTTGGGCATTAAAAGATATTTTGGACTGGTAATTATTCCAAAAAATACTACTAATTCTGCAACAAAACCACTCATTCCTGGCAATGCAAGAGAAGCCATCGAGAAACTACTAAACATGGTAAATATTTTTGGCATTGGGATGGATATCCCCCCCATTTCGTCGAGATAAACAAGACGTATTCTATCACAACTCGTTCCTACCAAGAAAAAAAGTGCAGCACCAATAAATCCATGAGAGAGTATTTGTAAAATGGCTCCGTTGAGTCCCATGTCGGTTATAGAACCAATTCCTATAATTATGAAACCCATGTGAGATACAGAAGAATAGGCTATTCTCTTTTTTAAATTGCGTTGACCAAGAGAGGTTGAAGCTGCATAGATTATTTGTATTGTCCCTATTATCACCAACCAGGGAGAAAATATAGAGTGGGCGTGCGGTAATAATTCCATATTGATCCGAATCAATCCATATGCCCCCATTTTTAATAAGATTCCAGCTAGAAGCATACATGTACTGTAATGCGCTTCCCCATGGGTATCTGGTAGCCATGTATGTAGGGGTATAATCGGCGATTTTACAGCATAAGCAATAAGGAAGCCCAAATATAATATTATTTCTAATGTCACAGGATATGACTGATTAGCTAATCTTTCAAAATCCAATATCGGTTCATTGGAACCATATAAACCCATACCTAGAACTCCTATTAAAAGAAAAATGGAACCCCCTGCAGTGTACAAAATAAACTTTGTAGCTGAGTACAAACGTTTCTTTCCTCCCCACATGGATAAAAGTAAGTAAACAGGAATTAATTCTAACTCCCACATGAGAAAAAAAAGTAAAAGGTCTCGAGAAGAAAATAATCCTATTTGACCACTGTACATTGCTAACATCAGGAAATAGAACAATTGCGAATTTCGAGTAACAGGCCAAGCTGCTAAAGTGGCTAAAGTAGTGATAAATCCTGTCAGTAAAATAGGTCCTATGGAAAGTCCATCGATTCCCAGTCTCCAGTGAAAATCAAAAATATTTATCCATTTAAAATCCTCCTCCAATTGAATCAATGGATCATCCAATTGGAAATGATAACAGAACACATGGGTTGTTAGAAGGAGCTCTAATAAGCATATACATATAGTATACCACCTAAATACCTTATTCCCCCTATGAGGAAGAAAGAAAATTGAAGAACCCGCGAATATCGGCAAAACTACAAGTAGTGTTAACCAGGGGAAATAACTCGTGATAAAGACAAGATGCATTTTGACCAAAAAACCCGTGCTCGGAATAATATATTTTCTCGAGTACGGGTTTTTGTCGGTAAAAAGGAATCAAATGATTCAAGTGGAGTTTTTTATAACGTATCAATAAGATAGACCCATGCTGCGAGTTGTTTCATGCCATAAATAAACGCGGACACTCAAAAAATCTGTTGGACAGGCGGATTCACATCTCTTACAACCTACACAGTCCTCGGTTCTTGGCGCGGAAGCAATTTGCTTAGCTTTACATCCGTCCCAAGGTATCATTTCCAATACATCTGTGGGGCAGGCTCGTACACATTGAGTACACCCTATACATGTATCATAAATTTTTACTGAATGTGACATTGGGTCTATAAATTCCAGTTTTGAACATAAAAAATTTTCGATCTGGTAAAGTAAAATCAGGAGGAAATGAATTATATATTTATATTGTATTGTAGACACCAGACGAATCAATGGTTTATCAAAAAAATCTAATGTTAAAAATCAATATATTTCTAAATCTGTTCATGAAAAAGGACCAAGAGACTTTGATTTCCGTTTCAACAACCATGATTATACAAGTCACACATATGACTTCACATTGACATTGGCCAACAGATCATCACTATTTCAATAGTAATATAAAAATATATTACTATACATATTACTATAAAAATAAAGAATAAAAAATGAAATAATTTATATCTATATTTTATTTATATTATTTTATTATATTATTTATGTCTTTATTTATATTTATATGATAGTTATGACTAATTATTCAACAAATTTGATTGATTGATACGAGTTGATTTTCTGTTACGATAAATCGACGAAACAATAGCTAGCCCAATAGCTGCTTCCGCAGCCGCAATGGCTATAACAAAGATTGAGAAAATGTCTCCTTTTAATTGGCGACTATCAAATATATTAGAAAATGTTACGAGATTTATATTAACCGAATTTAGTATAAGCTCAAGACACATAAGTGCTCTAACCATGTTTCGACTTGTGATCAATCCATAGATACCGATAGAAAATAAGTAGACGCTCAAAAAAAGTATATGTTCAAACATCATTGGCTAACTCCTCATGAATCTCGATTCATTTCAATATGAACAACAATTCAACCGATTTGATTGACCATAATCGAGTAATTACAGAAAAAAGAGGGTATCAGCAGTAGATTAAATGAAAAACTTTTCCTTTTTCATTGGATTTCGAATTTCTAATAATTGTATTAATTTTAAGGATTTCTTATTGACGAGCCATAGTAATTGCACCTATCAAAGAAACTAAAAGAATTATAGAAATGAGTTCAAATGGAAGATAAAAATCGGTTGATAAATGAATTCCAATTTGTTGAACGTTACTAATAAGGTCCTGTTCTATAATCTGATTTGATCTTGTAGTCCAAATAATTCCGTACCATGACGTATCTAAGATAGTAGTAATTAGTGAAAAAAGAATACTTATACAAACCAGTGAAGTGACTCCATCCCCAACAGTCCAAAAATAGGAATCGTTCGAATATTCTGAACCATTCATGAACATAACAGCAAATATGATTAAGACATTTATGGCTCCTACATAAATAAGGAGCTGTGCGGCAGCTACAAAATAGGAGTTTGATAGAATATAGAATAAGGATATACAAACAAGAACCAATCCCAATGAAAAGGCAGAATAAATTGGATTGGTAAATAATACTACTCCTAGACCTCCTAATATAAGAACTAATCCCAGAAATACTACAAGTATATCGTGTATTGGTCCAGGTAAATCCATTATGTATAACAGATAAATAAGTCGAAATATTTCATGACCTTACTAAATAGTCCAGGAAAGAAAAGGGTGTTACCTTTATTTTTTTTTTTCTTGTATATGATGAGTTCCTAATTGAATTCAATCTTAATATGGATTAATGTAGATATAGATAAAGTTATTAAAGTTATTGGCCAATCCTACTTTCCTTTTTATCTATTTTCTATTTTTATCTAAAAGAAAAAAGAAAAGAATAGTTGGAATTTTCTATTTGAAAATCATCACTAAACCATATTCTCAGTTTAAAACAAAGAGTGATTCTCAACAATCAATAGTTATTATTTGTAATTTCTGACCAACAAAAAAAGAGGGCTTGGATCCTTTATATCAAAAGGAAATCTTAGTAATCAGTAACCGTTCTTGAATCAAGGAGGTTATCCTTGTCTCTTTTGATTTGAGTCGAATTCATAACTGTTTGAATTGTGTAATCTCCAATTACTGGCATTGGTAACCGACCCAAAGCAATTTGATTATAATTCAATTCGTGACGATCATAAGTAGAAAGTTCATATTCTTCAGTCATTGATAAACAGTTTGTTGGACAATACTCGACACAGTTACCACAAAATATACAGACCCCAAAATCAATACTATAATTAAGCAATTGTTTCTTTTTAATATTTTTTTCAAATTTCCAATCAACAACGGGTAGATCTATGGGACATACACGAACACATACTTCACAAGCAATACATTTATCAAATTCAAAGTGGATTCGACCACGGAAACGTTCTGATGTGATCGATTTTTCATAAGGATATTGAATAGTTACAGGTAAACGATTTGTATGGGATAAGGTAATTATGAAACTTTGACCAATGTACCTTGCTGCTCGTATTGTTTGTTGACCATAATTTATGAACCCGGTTACCATAGGGAACATATTGTGGATCTCCGTGAATAAATTGATGTTTCTTTCTCTTGTTTGAGATCGATTATGAATCTAGAATATCGTTATCTTATTCTATTATTTTATAGTATTTATAGTGAAACAAGTTGGGAAGAAGTTGTCAATAATAGATTACCCAGGGAAATAGGTAAAAGAAATTTCCATCCAAGATTTAATAACTGGTCCATTCTCATTCTAGGTAAAGTCCATCTTGCTGCGATAGGAATGAACAGAAACAAATAAGCTTTAGCTAATGTAATAAATATCCCAATTGTCGTTCCAAAGACTCCATCCATTTGATTTATTCCGAAAAGTTCAGGAATAGATATATACGGAATAGAGAAATTCCACCCACCTAAGTAAAGAACTGTTATAAATAATGAAGAAACTAATAAATTTAGGTAAGAAGCAAGGTAAAATAAAGCGTATTTGATACCTGAATATTCTGTTTGATAACCTGCTACTAATTCTTCCTCTGCTTCTGGTAAATCGAAGGGTAATCTTTCACATTCTGCTAGAGAAGAAATTAGAAAAACAACAAACCCAATAGGCTGACGCCACAGATTCCACCCCAAAAATCCATATTTTGACTGCGCCTCAACTATATCAACTGTACTTAAACTGTTAGATAATCATAGTCGATAATAACATCACTGCTCGCATCGCTATTTCAAAACCGTACATGAGACCTCGGCTTCATACGGCTCCTCTATGGCCACAAATAAATGTAAGGACTTGCTCGATATTATCTCCATCCTTATTTGGATGGTAAATATACATCGGGAAGCCAAAAATTAGACCAATGAAATTCCGTCTGCTCAAATAGAAAAGGTGCTTCCGAATTGATCTTATCCATTACAATTTGAATTTCTCTTTGTTTGGTAATAACTTAATCTTTTAATAAAATACTCGTTATATCAATAAATATGTTCTATAAAGAAAGAATTGGGTATTAATTCAAAATTCATGATAAGAATTCTATATATTATGTATAGATATGGATGGGGAAAATAATAAATAAAGATCTTTTGCATTATTATTTATTCATTTTTCTCATTCTATTTCTTTTGTTCCTGTTCTTCTTTCTAAGAGGGGGGGTACTCTGAAAAAAAAAAATAAAGGATTAATTCGTTTTTGATAGTCATTTCTTTAATCAGTGAATAGGAGCATACTCTAGATCGGAATCGTGGGGAAGTGCTGCTTGGTCATTTCTACCAACTTAAAGTCCCCATTATGATTCGTTTTATCCAAAGTTTTATATAAAAATACCGTTTTTTGATACCTTATATTATCTCCATTACTAATCTTTTTTGTACCTTGGTGTTCCTAACTGTTCACTGATTTTTGATTGATCCCCCGTATGGTAATACATATAAAAAAGTAGTAGAACCCCCATACGTTGATCTTTTGTACCCGCTTCAAGATATGAGAATTAGTCAAAGAATCTTAATCTTGGGGTAAACAGTTTATATACTGCTTATGTTTATATTCTTGTACATAGGGAATGAGATTTTCTCTTCTTACTGCAAATTTCTAAGCAGTTTGATTTTACTCATATAACTATCTAGTTTAACTCATCAACCCTAATGATGAATAAAAAATGAAAATATCCATTCAATATATTCAACCTCCTTACTTTATTTCTAGAGAGAAAGGAAAATAATCATGTTCCAACGAATCACACGTAGAGATATTGATAATACACATAGAGTTAATGGTATTTCATAACTAATAGATTGAGCAGCAGCCCGTAGACCACCTAAAAAGGAATATTTATTGTTCGATCCATATCCTGACATAAGAAGTCCAATAGGAGCAATACTTGAAATGGAGATCCATAAAAAAACACCTATACTGAGATCGGCTAAAATAAGGCGATATCCAAAAGGAATTACTAAATAACTTAGTAGAACTGATATGACCGCTATAGACGGTCCCGCGCTAAACAAACGAATATCTCCTCTAGATGGAAGTAGGTCCTCTTTAAAAAGTAATTTGGTCCCATCTGCTAGAGCTTGAAGAATCCCCAACGGACCGGCATATTCAGGCCCAATACGTTGTTGTATTGCTGCGGATATTTCTCTTTCTAACCACACAATTACTAGGACCCCTATTGTGATTCCTAATAGAAGGGTTAAAATGGGAACAAAGATCCATATGAGTCCATAAACTTCTTTTAAGGATTCCAATCTAGAAAAAGAATGGGTAGCTTGTACTTCTACTTCTGTCGTATCAATTATCATTTCAACGATCAACTTCTCCCATAATGATATCTATACTGCCTAGTATCGTCATGATATCGGCCAATTTCATTCTTTTAACTAATTGAGGGAGAATTTGCAAATTGACAAAACCAGGTGGGCGAATTTTCCATCTCCAGGGGAAAACACTACTATCTCCTATCAAATAAATTCCTAATTCTCCTTTTGGGGCTTCTACTCTTACATAAAGTTCTTGTTTCGACAATTCAAAATTGGGTGAAAGTTTTTTAGTAATAAATCTATATTCAAAATTAGTCCATTCGGCATTTTTTGCTCTATCAAAGCGCCGGACTTCTAAATTTTCATAGGGTCCCCCAGGAATTCCTTCTAGAGCCTGTTGAATAATTTTTATAGATTCCTTCATTTCACCGATTCGGACTAAATAACGAGCTAGTGAATCTCCTTCTTTTTGCCATTGGACTTCCCAATCGAATTTATTGTAACACTCATAACTATCAACTTTACGAAGATCCCATTGTATTCCAGAAGCACGTAACATCGGCCCTGATAAACCCCAATTTATTGCTTCTTCTCCACCAATAATGCCCACTCCTTCAACTCGTTCCAAAAAAATGGGATTCCGTGTAATAAGTTTTTGATATTCAGCAATTCCTGTTAAAGAATAATCACAGAAATCCAAACATTTATCTATCCAGCCATAAGGCAGATCAGCAGCAACCCCCCCAATACGGAAATAATTATGCATCATTCGCATACCCGTAGCAGCTTCGAATAGATCATATAACAATTCCCTTTCTCTGAAAATATAGAAAAAGGGAGTCTGTGCGCCGATATCCGCCATAAAGGGCCCAAGCCATAATAAATGAGAAGCTATACGACTCAATTCCAGCATAATGACTCTAATGTAACTGGCTCTTTTAGGTACTTGAACACTTTCCAATCGTTCTGGTGCATTTACTGTTATTGCTTCTGTGAACATAGTGGCTAAATAATCCCACCGTGTTACATAAGGCAAATATTGTATAATTGTTCGATTTTCTGCTATTTTTTCCATCCCTCTGTGTAAATAACCCAATACGGGTTCACAGTCAATAACATCTTCACCATCAAGAGTAACGATCAGTCGAAGAACACCATGCATTGATGGATGATGAGGACCCATATTAACTATCATGAGATCTTTTCTTGTAGCCGGTACAGTCATATCTTTTCTTCCTTAATTCATTATTCCATGAATTTATCAAACGAAGTTCATCAAAATGAAAAATTTAATAACTACTAATAACTAAAGAAAAAAATGCAAACCAACCTTAAAATTAACGAGTTTTTGACTCCCGAATACCTAATTGACCAATTAATTTCTTATAACGTACTCTATTTTTCTTTGACAAATAATCCAGTAGCCGTTGACGTTTTCCCAGAATTTTCCGTAGGCCCCTTTGTGATAAAAAATCTCTTTTATGTAATTCCAAATGTGAAGTGAGTCTCCGTATCTTATCCGTAAAACTGAATACTTGAAATTCAACAGATCCGCAATTTTTTTCTTTTTCTTGTCGAATAGCTAAGATGAATGAATTTTTGACCATAAAAAACCAATTTTTCTATTTTTTTCTTTTCTGTGGATTTTACCGATCAGGAAAAAGAATTATTATTATTATACCAGTTAGTTCCAGTTATTTGAATCTAGTACGAAAAAATTTTGATTTCTTCATATACACTACTTTAAATTTATATTAATTTTATCCAAATTTATCCAAATCAAATTTGTAATTTGATTTGGATAGAAAGGGATGATACATTTATCAGAATGTAACATGGTGTATGTGTATATCTTTCGGTTTTTATCCACCGAATATGGCATGCGATAGATATATAGGAAATATACTATTAACTAATTCTGAATCGTGGATACATATGTATTCTTGACATACTGAAATGACTACCGTTATTGGTATCAAACCAATAACGATTCATACAAGCTAAATCTTCTAATCGATAATTGGGCCAAAGAAACGATTTGAATTTAATTAATTTATTTGCATCTGTATTAAGATGCTTTTCCCCGTTTAAAAATTGTCCCCAGTTTTTTATGTTGTTTTGATTGCAAAATAGTGGATTTCGATTCACAACATTCCAATTCCGGGAATTGAAACAAATTAAAATTCGAAATTCTCTACGACGTCTGGGAGATAGAATATTTTCGGGAACAAGGAAATCAAAATGATTTCTGTTTCTATTCACAAGCATATTGCTGTGTTGTGCAATGGATTCATCAAAATTCTTTTTTTCAACATATCCGCTTTTTATTATGCATTTTCCATTAGTTTGGCGCTTATTCTTATCAACCAATGAAATACCTATGGTTTGATATATAATAGATTTTCCATCCTTTTTCATAGATAAACGAATTGGTTCGATAATAAATATTCCTCTTTTTATCAATTCTGTAAGAGTTAGGTCTTTCTGAATCCACATTACATCCAGATGCATCTCTCCTCTTTGAATTGAGGATATAGCAATTTCTCTTGGATCTATCAGTCTAAGTAGGAGACAATATACCTTGATATTATTGATCATTCTTTGATTCAAGGAATCATCCCACCTTAATTGAAAAAGAAAATATTTTTTCAGGAAGAAATCCAGTTCTTCTTCTTTCTTGCTCTTGAATTGTTTTTTCTTTCTACCTTTTTTAATGTCTGCTCCCGTGTAATCTTCTTCAAGATTTTTCTTTTTGTTTTGTTTTCGTAGATCTGATACAAAATCTCCTTGACCTTGTTGTTTGTTTTTTTTTTGGTTGGAATTTTCTAATTCAAGATATTCTTTTTGATTAGCTAATATAGAAATATTTTTTTCATATAAATGAAAAATAAGTAATTTTATTGGTATGATCCACGGGTTAATCTTATACACATCAAAAAGTAGTACAAATTCTGGGAAAAACCAAGGTTCTAAATTTGATATGGTATGATATAACCTTTCTTGATTCATTCCTATCCAATCAAAAAAAAGATTTTTTTGATTTGATGGGTTGATTTTGTGATGAATCGTAAAAGAAAAAGGATCCTTTTTTTCCAATTTTTGATAATTTTGAGTTTCCGTTTTAGCATTTTTATGAATCTTGGTGCCGGTATGCGTATTGGCCCAGGTCTCAATATCGATATTATTTCTAAGACAAAAATGGAGAATTCTACAATCAAAAAATTTTCTATCCATATTTTTGTCCATATCAATAATAGATCTTTTTTCTAGATAATCACTAATAGATATACTTATCAATCTATAAAATGATTCGGATTTCAGTGTATTTGTATTGAAATTATATGGAATTTTTTTGTCCTCTACTTGTAATGTTGATCCAGAAATATACGAGTCCTTACTATTCCCATAATTTATATATTTATATGACAAAAGATCATATCCGTAATGTTTTTTCCATTTTTCTTTTTGACTTATCGATGAGTCCACTGCATAGTAATTTTGTTTCGTGTAATGAATTAATTGGTCTTTTTCTTTTTTATATAAATCTAATTTCATTGAGTCTTTCTTTTGAATCGTACGACATTGATTGACTCTATTTCGCCATTTTTTCGGTACTAAGTGATCCCACTTGGTATGAGATAAATTGTATTGATAATGACCCCTTAACCAATTTTTCCATTTATTCATTCCAGACTTATGGATTTTTTTTTGCCTTGATTTGGAATCAAATATTCCTCGTGTCGTACAATAATTCTTGATTATATCCCTAAGAAAAGGATAGGTGTGGTGATATTGAAGTACAGATTTCAAATGATACTTGTTAAGTAATTGATTTTGTGATAATTTGTAAAATACATAGGCTTGAGACAAAGAAGATAAGTCACAATTATTATTCCTAATATTTTGATTACTAATATTAGTATTAGAAAAATTAGAAAACGGATTTTTTATAGTCGAAATAAAGTTCATTGTATTTTGATTTGTTTTCTCAATTCCTTCTTGATTTGTTTCCGCGTTGGAAATGGATTTGTTGATAGTTTTTTTTGTTGATTCAAAGAAAAGTTGTGCATTGATCCTTGGAATCTTAATGATACATAGTAATATATCCATGTATATTTTTTCAACGAAGGATTTCATAAAATAATGTGATTTACGTATTACTCGGATATTTTTTCTTTTGAATATTTGCCAAATATCCTTCTTTGATTCCGATCTTTTATCATAACAAGCTCGAACTATTTTTTTATTGCCTTTTGTGATTCCTTCTATTTGAGTCCTAATTGTGATTGTCTTATTAGCAAGATCTTTCATTTTTGTTTCTATGAGTGAATAATTTTCATTTACACAATTCGCGGATCGAATTCGAATGGTCGATTCTCGGATAATCTTATTATTTATATTGGAATCTTTTTCGTTTTCATTCGATTCATATACTTTTACCTTTCTCAATTTCAATAAGAAAATGGGGTTTACTTTTTCAAGTTCTTTCATTATTAGATTTATAACTAGAACTATTCTTGTTTTTTCTTTTGAAACTTTTATAAAACCTTTTCCTCTTTCTTTGAAAACCCTTATAACTTGAAAAAATTGCCTTTTCGCTTTTCTCGTTTTTTTTTCGAGTTCGTGAAAAACGGGTTCAAAAAAAGAAGGTCGTTTTCGGGGAGACCCAAAAGGTAGTTCCGCTTCCCTTCCCCAGACTGTTAAAAAACAAAAATTGTCTTTTTTCTCCTTTTTCCTTATTTTCTGATCTCTATCTCTATGATGAGATCGTACTTTAGATCTTCGCCAAGGTTTCAGACAGAAAGGAAATAGAATCTTTATCTGAATGCCGTCTGTTAACCAATTTTGGGGAAATTCTGTTTCTGATAATTGAACGCCATTATAGGTACATTTAACATGCATTTCTTTATTCCATTCCTTCAAATCCTCGTACCATTCGGGGAATTGCAATAATAACATACGACCAATATTTTTAGCTATTATCAATAAGGGTAATATAACGTATTTTCTAAGAAAAGATTGGGTTACTAACATGAAACCTCTTATTGCTTGAGTAAATATAAAGGTATCCCAAGCTTCTGATATTGCTATTCGTTCATTTTCTTCTTCTTTCTCCTCGTTTGTTTTCTCCTTTTCTTTTGTCTCTTCCTCCTCAAAATAAGAAATTTGCAATTTTGGGTTTTCTCCTACCCAATTCCTAAAAATGTGATTAATCATTTTAGAGATATCAAAAAACGAAAAAAAAAATATTTTGTCTATGCGATCAAAAAAAAGTGGAGAATGCACATTTGCTTGAAACATTTCCCAAATAACTGTTTTACGTCTTTGAGCACGCATGGATCCTTTAATTATACCCCGGCGAAAATCCGATTGTTGTGAGTAACGTATCAAAGCCACTTCCTCTTCTTCATCATTAGTGCTATTATTACTAGTATTATTATTACTAGTACTGGAATTAGTACTCTGACCGTTATCAGTAAAAATAACCACGCGTTTGCCTTTTCTTGAACGAATTTCGGGATCTTCCGTCGATTCTTCTTCATTTTCTTCTTCCTCTTCTTCTAAATCGTTTGTCAATTTGTATGACCAACGAGAAACCCTTTTACCGATTTCTTCCATTCCAATAGATTTCCTTCTAATTGTTGTTAGATCGTTTGGATCAGTTGAAATTACATCGAATATAAATTTCAAAGATTTTGCTTGACTTTCTGAATCAATTCGTCGTGCGTGTTCAAAAGATAATTCATCGATTGAGGTTAAGGAATTCCCAATCGAATTCAATAAAAATTTCCCGCTAAAGCCAAACGTATTCTTTTGATGTTCTAATTCTCGAGAATCATTATGAAAGAGACCATGAATCTTATTTATCCAAAACATTTCTACGGAATTCGCTGTGGAAGTTATTAAATCGTTCATGATTGCACGTGAATCCCATTTTTTTATTGTTCCTCGATAAGGTCCATTCAAAAAAGGATCATACCTTTTTGGCAAGTATTCTTGTTCATTCTCATCATCGCATAATCTGGTCCTTTTTTCTAGCATATCTAAAGCAAGAGATCCCTTCTCTTTTTCTAGAATTTTTATTCGACTTATCAATTCATTGTTCAAGTTGTATTTTTTTTGTTCATTGGTATGAACCCAATAATTATACAAGTCTTCGTGGGATAGTTTTTCTGTCGTGTACAAAGAAATTTTGCGTTCTATCATTTCTGAAAAAGTCGATAAACTTGGTGGATATGTAAAAGATATTATTTGTTTTCCATCACTTGGGCATATATAAAAAAAATATTGTGACATTTCATTCCGTATAGCATTTTCAAATCGATCATTTTTTATATATCTATACGGTCGATTCCATCGTTTATAATCGAAAAGAAAAGTTACAATAGGTTTTTCAAACCAAAAAGAATTTTTTTCATTTTTCTCTTCTTTTTTTAAGTTAAGTTTTACCAATTCCCAATTATCTTGATGAGTATAAAGAGAAAAATCCTCGTAGTC